AAGTTTGTTCTTTTTCCACCGAGCTAGAAGAAGAAAGACGTCGATGCCTTTAGTAAACTAAAGTTATCGTTTAATAGCTATTTTGCTTCAATCTATCCTATCAAAAAAAAGTGAAGATTTAGTTACGATTAGAAATAGACTTTTCTATCTCTTTATCCATGGATCCTTTATTCATACTTATTCAATTGGAAATATTGATCCAATAAAAAAAAATTATGTTTCGTAATTTCATAATCCAATTTTTCAATTTATAATTGACCTTTGGAGACAAATCACGAGAATGTAGATTATTCCTCGAGTATTTCATTGAGAGGTAAAGGATTTCATCCTTTTCAGAAATAAAGTTTTTAATCGGAATATGAATCAAACCGAAAGATCCCTTAACTACTGAGGGGGTTAATAGAACGAATCACACTTTTACCACTAAACTATACCCGCTACAATGTGATTATTGTATATAAATGGACTCTTTGTCAAACAAAGGACTCTGGCGTCCTCAAGATAGGATCAGAAAAAATCCTGAAAATTAGAGCGTTGCCGTCTTTCGTTAGAAGGCTTGATAAAATTAGAAAGGGGGATACCCATTAGCTTTTTCTTTTTATTTTTTATCCAAATAATTTGTATTATTTAGTAATATAATAAATCAAAATTCTAAATAAGAGAAAGAAAAGAAGTAAGAAAAGAAAGAATAGAAATGTCTTTTTGGTTATATATTCTATCATAGAAACAGAAAGAGTCCTTTTCCGCTCCTAATTATTCTTTCACTTTAATTTAATTAATTTAATTAAATACCAAGATTTTTTTGCTACAGCAAGCAAAGGGAGATCGCGGAATTATAGGAATCATAGATCATCATAGATAAAAAAAAAATGGATTTGATTTGAAAAAAAAAAAAGAGCCTGGCCGGGTCGGTCTGACCAGGCCAAGCCGGGGAAATTTGAAATCAAAAAAGCCCTGCGATATTTTTTGATTTGAAATATCTTTATAGACTATAGAACCCTTTCTTAAATTTTTGATATATATTTATATCTTTATTTTCTATTTTTTATATTTCTATAAAAAAAATATATGGAATGAAATTGTTGATAAAAGGGGTATCTATATAATAATCTATTTATTTGAATTTCTATTTCAAATAGATTAGATAAAATCTATATATATAAGAATAAGAAAAGAAAGAATCAAATAAAATGAAAATGAAAGAGGGGCTTTTCAAGCATTATCATTCCTTTTTGTGAACTATAACATAGTAATTATCCTTTTTCAATTAGGAGAGATGGCTGAGTGGACTAAAGCGTCGGATTGCTAATCCGTTGTGCGAGTTATTCGTACCGAGGGTTCGAATCCCTCTCTTTCCCTTCCGTTTTTTGACAATAGAATCAATCAAATCCTAATACCATTTATAAAAATGAAGGGAGGAACCCCACTTTTTTTGTTTTATTCTTCGCGTCCGGGATTACGTCCCGGATCATTAGATAGGAATCCGAAGATGAAGAGCGAAACAAAGAATATTACTACGGTATAAACAAAGAGTTTGAGCGTAAGCATTACACAATCTCCAAGATCATTTTATTTTTTCAAAAAAAAAAAGAGAGAATAGATTCCCTGTTTTTAGACCACATATCCTATTTTGTTGACCTTGACACCAAGAAATCAAGCGGTTTCTTTCTAGAAATTGTGGAAAAGAGTTTTCAAAAATTGATTTGCAATAAGAGTTGAATCTTTCATTACAAAAGAATTTCTTTCATACTTAGATATATTGTGGTGGACTCTAAGTCTAAGTAGTGTTTTCGATCAAAAACGGGTCAGAATGAGGAAATGGGGTAATCCAGATTTCTCGCGGCTATCCAAAAATTTCAAAGTTTGAATTGAGGGTTCCTTCATACTGTAAGACTTATACTTATCTGATTTTTTCAATTATTATCATTTTTTTTTCTCGAATAAATCATGAATTTTTCTGGGACAGTGTTAAGGATCTCATCGAAAACTTACAGCGGCTTGCCAAACAAAGGCTAAGAGAAAAAAGAGAAGAGGTATTACTGGCATAACATCGACGATTGGATTCAAAAAAGCATAGGCTTCGGGCAATTTGGCGAATAAAAAACTACCCGAAAACGGCGTAGAATTCAAACAAATACTGATCAAATTAAAGATGTTAAGCATAACAAAATTGTTTTCTTGGAGATTATTTTGATTGAGTTATTAATATGTTTTTGAGATAAGGAAAAAATGAAGAAAGGAAAATAAGTCTGATTCAAAAAAACATATTTCTTTGAACTCATCCAATCAAAAAAGCCCTTCCATTTTTCTTTTTTTTTTTTTTAGAAGAGAATTGAAGAAATGAGACTTTCATACAATATCTTAATTGAATTCTATGTAATGATCAATAAATTCGGTTGAATTCTATATCTAGACGTGTCAAAATCCTAACAAAAAACTAATCCATTTCATACATTTTAGGAACTGAAATTGACGAAAAAGGAATCCCCATATTACTCTTTAGTAGTTTCAAATAGAAATCAAAATGGGGCGTGGCCAAGTGGTAAGGCAACGGGTTTTGGTCCCGCTATTCGAAGGTTCGAATCCTTCCGTCCCAGAGCATACTCGTTTTCTATATCAGAATAAAGATAAAATAAAAGAAAAAAAAATGAATCTTTCTTAACTACCTTCTAAGATAAGAATAGAAGAATAAGAGTCAATCAAATATTGGGCATTCTCTTTTTATGATTCATCATTCCCATAAAATTCAATTGGGAGAGGAGATAGGGGTTAATCAGTAATATAAGATATCAATTTGAATATCTGTCTATGTCCAGTCCAAATCTCATTAATCAAAAATCAAATTACATATGAAAATATGTTTTTTCTTGGGATCTCTTAGGTTATTTGATGTTTGATTCTAATGAATAATTGTAACGCCATTAACAATTGACACGGGTGTGATTCATACACCCCATCTGCTTTACTTTCGGGAAAGATTAGTTGAACTTCAAGCCAAAGAAGCCTTACAAAAAAAGGAGGTTTATACACAGGGATTGCTAACCTAATAGGTCCTGTTGCGATTTTTTTTGAATATTATTATTTGTTTCTGAGTCCTTACCTTAATTATAGATATTAAACTAAATAGAAACTACATATTTAACACATAATATGTATAATTACTTCCAATTAGTAGAATTGAATTGTTCAGCCTACCTGATAGATACGGAAATTTCCTATACTTTGTGATTCTGATTTTCTATTTCAGAATGAAATAAAAGAAAAACAGTTAAATTCAACTTTCTCCTTTATCAGTCTTTTTTTTTCAATTCAATATTTATTTATTTATATTGATTTTTTAGAAGTCCTTAGTTAGTACTTGAATTGAAGAACTGTGAGATTGTCGAATCTATTCTATCGACTTATTTGAAGAGACAATGTAAGGCGGATTCAAAAAGATTTTTTTTATTTGTTTTCTTTTATTTAAAATTGAGAATATTCCTGGTATATTTTTCTTTTTTATTACACAAATAAAAATATATATTTTATATAAGAAAAATCAGGTTAATTTGAATTTTTACTGAGACTTTTTCTTCATCATCAATTACCTATTCTTTATCATCAATTACCTATTTATTGTTTTCATATTTGATTTTCATCTATTCATAATCTATTCATATAGAAGAATAAAATAAGTCTCATATAAGTTAAGTATATTAGGAAGAACTATAGATTACTACGCACAGACTGAACCAATGACTATTCAGGATTTCCTAACTGAATCAATTACATACCTATTCAAAAAAAACTAGGGGAATGTTATGGTAAAACTTCGTTTGAAACGATGTGGTAGAAAGCAACGTGCGACTTGAAGGACATGATCAATTGGCTGTGGATATCAAAACCACCACTTTTTATTATATAGAAATAAAAGTGCTCTTGGCTCGACATTCTTTTTTCTGTTCTATTAGAATCCGTGTTTTTGTTGGGTTGGAATATAAATAGTATAGGATGGAGCTCGAGTAGAAAAGATTTATTTTTAAGGGGAAAGGATCTAGGGTTAGTTAAGACAAATCAATAAGTTGTTCCAACTTCGTACGTAAGTCTATTTTTGATATAGAAATTGAAAGGGTCCGACTCAAAGCATTTTCAAATCAAAAAGTGAAATTGTTGGAATTGGTAAAACTATTTCGATCAAAAGGTTATCGTGCGGGAATCAATTGTTCATATGATTCTTTGATAGAAAGAGATCACAAACAAAAAAAAGAGAAAAAAGGGGCATGTTGCTGCCATTTTTTGAAATTATTAAAGATCTCCGAACTAATGTTTAAACCCAATGATTCAAGGCAAAGATAAAGGATCCTGGAACAAGGAAATACCGTTTTCAATTGTCTCAACTACTAGATCAGAATAAAGAATCAAAATCGATTCTAGACAAGACAAACAAAAAAGGGTTAGAGACCACTCAATAAGAAAATACCTAAGAATTTTGAGAGCTATTTGAGAGTTATCCAACTTGAGTTATGAGAGTATGAATGTTTTTTGCTTTTTCGAAAAAATAAGAAGGAAAAGAAAGGGTAAAAAGAAGGGGTTAAATGTCTCATGGATTTGCTGGATTATGGATCGATTTGACATTCTAATTTCATGCATAGATATAACTTCTAATCATTTTTTCTCGAGACGTACGAGGAGAAAACTTCTTATACGTTTCTGGGGGGGGGGGTATTTTTTATTCAATTCCATCTATTCTATCCCAATGAGCCGTTTATCAAATCGTTGCAGTTGATGTTCAATCCCGAAGAGAAGGAAGAGATCTTCGAAAAGTGGGTTTTTATGATCCGATATCTAATCAAACCTATTTAAATGTTCCTGCTATTTTATATTTCCTTGAAAGGGGCGCTCAGCCTACAGGAACTGTTCATGATATTTTAAAGAAGGCGGGGTTTTACGGAACTTAAATTTGTGATTTTAGTTAAAAAAAATGTCATTCATTTTTCATTAATGAAATACAAAAAAGAGGTGTGGATGACTCATATATAGCTTTGGATAAATTTTTCTTTATTATATCCTCCCCCTCCTTTTTTCCTTTGCCCTATTCATATTTCTTAGTATTTTATTAAAAGAAATAAAATACTAAGAAATATGAATAAGAAAAAAATTGAAATCCATTTTTTTTTTATTTTATTCTTATAGTTTTTTTATATTCTTTTATCATCATTTATATTAAATATTCACAATCATATTGACAACAATATATCGAACAAATATAATTAGATCGTGGATAAATGGATCCATTTCTATTTATCCTTATCAATGCTCCAGGAGTTTTTACTTTATTTCAAATTTAAATGATAGATTCTTTGAATTTGTTGCGATACAAGAAATGAGATTTTTTTGCGTGATACAAGAAGTTATTTTATTAATGAATAATAATGGGGTAACACGAGAGGTAGTCTATCAATTTTCACTTTTTCTCGTTCTATGTTTTTATTTTCTATGAAAATTTCTTGTATTTTTAGCAGATCTGAACCTTTAAATGAATGCTAAAAATCGAGTCGAAATTTTTATTGAATTTAATTTCTTGCTAATTGAAGGGTTTGATTGCATTAGGAAATTTCATATTTTTGATTCCGGTTATATCTCCACATTCTATTTCTTTTAGGGGTTGCTAACTCAACGGTAGAGTACTCGGCTTTTAAGTGCGGCTAGCATCTTTTACACATTTGTATGAAGAAAGGGATTCGTCCATACCATCGGTAGAGTTTCTAAGACCACGACTGATCCTAAAAGGAATATGTGGAAAAAACAGCATGTCGTATCAATAAAGAATTTTAAGAATCTATTTTTTTTTGTAACAAAAAAATGAATTGAATTCAAAGTTGGGTCGAGTGAATAAATGGATAGAGCCCTAGGGACCAAATTATGGGGAAACAAAAAGCAAAACGAGCTTCTTTTCTTAATTTGAAGGATTACCCGATCTAATTAACCGTTAAAACTAAATTAGTGCCTAATGCGGTAAAGATCTTTCTCATGAGGGGATTATTGATTTTTTTTGAGTCCTAACTATTAGTTATTCCCTATTTATTATGGGTTAAGCATGAATGTGTAGAAGAAGCAGTATATTGATAAAGAAAAGATATTTTTTTCCAAAATCAAAAGAGCGATTAGGTTGAAAAAAATAAAGGATTTCTAACCATCTTCTTATCCTAGAACAAACATACATCAATTAAATGGAAAAAGAGAGGATAGAGAATCCGTTGATGAATCCACCTATCTTCGAGGTATCTATTTTTGTTTATTCTTACTATAAGAATACCTTGGTTTGACTCTATCGCACTATGTATCATTTGATAACCGATTAGATCCCCCACCCTTGCTTTGGTTCAAATCGAGTTTGAAATGGAGGAACTTCAATTCTATTTAGAACTAAATAGATCTCGCCAATATGACTTCCTATACCCACTTATTTTTCGGGAGTATATTTATACGCTTGCTCATGATTATGGTTTCAATAGAAAGAAATCATCCATTTTGTTGGAAAGTGTGCGTTATGACAATAAATCCAGTTCACTAATTGTGAAACGTTTAATTACTCAAATGTATCAAGAGAATCATTTGCTTATTTCTGCTAATGATTCGAAACAAAATCAATTTTTTGGGCACAATAAGAATTTGTATTCTCAAATCATATCGGCAGGATTTGCAGTCATTGCGGAAATTCCATTTTCCCTAAGATTAGTATCTTATTTACAAGGGAAAGAAGTAGCAAAATCTCAGAATTTCAAATCAATTTATTCAATATTTCCTTTTTTAGAGGACAAATTCGCACATTTAAATTCTGTGTTAGATGTAGTAATACCTCACCCCATCCATTTTGAAATCTTGGTTCAAGCCTTTCGCTGCTGGTTAAAAGATGCCTCTTTTTTGCATTTATTACGGTTTTTTTTCTACGAGTATTTGAATTTGAAGAGTCTTATTACTTCAAAGAAATCCATTTCTATTTTGAATTTGAATCCAAGATTCTTTTTTTTCCTATATAATTCTCATATATGTGAGTGCGAATTCATTTTCCTTTTTCTCCGTAACCAATCCTATCATTTACGATCAACATCTTCTGCAATCTTTCTTGAACGGATCTATTTCTATGGAAAAATCGAACATCTTGTAGAAGTCTTTTCTAATGATTTTCAGAAGAACCTATGCTTGTTCAAGGATCCCTTCATACATTTTGTTAGATATCAAGGAAAATCTATTCTTGCTTCAAACGATACGCCTCTTCTGATGAATAAGTGGAAATATTACTTTATCAATTTATGGCAATATCATTTTTATGTGTGGTCTCAATCAGGAGGGGTCCGTATAAACCAATTATGCAAATATTCTCTTGACTTTCTAGGCTATCTTTCAAATGTGCGATTAAATCCTTCAGTGGTACGCAGTCAAATGCTAGAAAACTTCTTTCTAATAGATAATACTATTAAAAAGCTAGATACAAAAATTCCAATGATTTCTCTGATTGGA